GAAAATGAGTAGTTCAGAGAGAATCGAGCTTTCGATTGATCCGGGTACTTGGAATCCTATGGATGAAGACATGGTCTCTGCGGATCCCATTAAATTTCATTCGAGGGAGGAACCTTATAAAAATCGTATTGACTCTGCTCAAAAAACGACAGGATTGACTGACGCTGTTCAAACAGGTACAGGTCAACTAAACGGTATTCCGGTAGCCCTTGGGGTTATGGATTTTAAGTTTTTGGGGGGTAGTATGGGATCCGTAGTAGGCGAAAAAATCACTCGTTTGATCGAGTATGCTACCAATCAACGTTTACCTCTTATTTTAGTGTGTTCTTCCGGAGGAGCCCGAATGCAAGAAGGAAGTTTAAGTTTGATGCAAATGGCTAAAATTTCTTCGGTTTTATGTGATTATCAATCAAGTAAAAAGTTATTCTATATATCAATTCTTACATCTCCTACTACCGGTGGGGTCACAGCTAGTTTTGGTATGTTGGGGGATATCATTATTGCTGAACCCTATGCCTATATTGCATTTGCGGGTAAAAGAGTAATTGAACAAACATTGAAAAAAGCCGTGCCTGAAGGTTCACAAGCGGCTGAATCTTTATTACGTAAGGGCTTATTGGATGCAATTGTACCACGTAATCCTTTAAAAGGTGTTCTGAGTGAGTTATTTCAGCTCCATGCTTTTTTTCCTTTGAACAAAAATTAAATCAAATAGAACGGTTAGTTTATCAGAATTAAACGAAACCCCCGAAAAATGAATTTTTCTTTCGAATCCTTTTTTTATCGATATGCTTATTTACTACTCAGTAAACCTCTATCAACAAGATAAAAAGTGCATTTTTGCTTTCGGGAAGTTCAAATTAGACTAGACAAATAAAACAAAGTTCATTTTCCTCCCTTGCTTGCATATGTATAGATAATTCAAATAGAGATATATACAGATCTATAGAGAGTCTTCCATCTTTTTGCATTTTCCGAAAATTCCCTATTGTTGGATCAGATTCTAATCAATTTTGTAGAAATTTTTAATGCAATAAAATTTTTTCTTTATTAATGACTATTAGAAGACAAAAAGAATAATAAATCTAACAAGGGGAGTATGATACATCTATTTTATTTTGAAAAATTTATTAAGTCCATTTATTTAGTTTGGCGTTTCTTATACCTATTTTTTTATTCTATTTCTATTAGGTTCTATTCTATATATTTATATTAGGTTGTATATTAGATATATATTTACTTAAAGATACTTAGTATAATTATATAATATATATAATAGAAATAATAAAAATCTAAGATATTCTAAGATATCTTTAGAATTCAGAATATAACAATAACAGGTACAAATATTAAATTGAGGTACCCATTTTATGACAACTTTCAATAACTTACCCTCTATTTTTGTGCCTTTAGTAGGCCTAGTCTTTCCGGCAATTGCAATGGCTTCTTTATTTCTTCATATTCAAAAAAATAAGATTTTTTAGATCGGATGAGACCTAATCGTATCACTCCTTTTTTTATTTTAAAAACTTCGATTCGATAAGACCCATTTGGTAGAATATTGTATAACACATAGATTCCTACAAACATAAATAAAAAAAGCTCTTATGCATGTGTAAACGTATTATATGAGTAAATAAATTTGCGCTCTTTTGAAAAATGGATCATCATAGGGCCGATGTATGAAATTCAAGTCAATGTATTTATTTGTATGTATATAGCTATAGGGGATCATATAAAGGAAGCAGATTTTATTATTTTAGATATAAACAATTCTATGAATTACTCCTTGAGAGTTACTTTGAAAACAAAAAAAAGAAAGTCATATTTTCTCAATTCCAAAAAATTGTATAACTGGATCTAATATATATGAGTTGGCGATCAGAATCTATATGGATAGAATTTATAACGGGGTCTCGAAAAACAAGTAATTTCTGCTGGGCCTTTATCCTATTTTTAGGTTCATTAGGATTCTTATTGGTTGGAACTTCCAGTTATCTTGGTAGAAATGTTATATCGTTATTTCCGTCTCAGCAAATCATTTTTTTTCCACAAGGGATTGTGATGTCTTTCTATGGGATCGCAGGTCTCTTTATTAGTTGCTATTTGTGGTGCACTATTTTGTGGAATGTGGGTAGTGGTTATGATCTTTTCGACCGAAAAGAAGGAATAGTGCGTATTTTTCGTTGGGGATTTCCTGGAAAAAGTCGTCGCATCTTTTTACGATTCCTTATGAAAGATATTCAGTCCATCAGAATAGAAGTTAAAGAGGGTGTTTCTGCTCGGCGTGTCCTTTATATCGAAATTCGAGGTCAAGGGGCTATTCCTTTAATTCGTACTGATGAGAATTTTACTACACGAGAAATTGAGCAAAAAGCTGCTGAATTGGCTTACTTCTTGCGTGTACCAATTGAAGTATTTTGAAATGAATTAATTTTAAAAGACTAAATGCTTTGGCAGTAGGAAGAAAAAACGACAGAATTTCTTTATTTTTTTTTGTCAATTGAACATTCATCTATTCTTTTATGCTCGTTTTTTTTTTTTGATATATTTGATAGAGAAGAAAAGGAGTTTCTTCGTCTCGAAATTAGTATTGATCGAAAAAAGGGGGAATAACATCCTGGAAACCCTATTTTTTTCTTGATTCAAATTGGAAGTGTATTCTGAGTCTATTTCTGTATTCTTTCTAGATTCAAAGCAAAGACTAAATATTGAATCAAAAGAAAAAGAGAAAATGGATTCATAGGTTCAATACATTCTATTCGAATTAGAATAGAAACTCCTGCTCGATAGAAATATTAGATCTAATAGAATCAACAAATGAGGTAGGTTCATTAACAATTCACAGATTCAAAATGGCAAAAAAGAAAGCATTCATTCCTTTTTTTGATTTTACATCTATAGTCTTTTTGCCCTGGTTGATCTCTCTCTGCTGTAATAAAAGTTTAAAAACTTGGATTACTAATTGGTGGAATACTAGACAATGCGAAACTTTTTTGAATGATATTCAAGAAAAAATTATTCTAGAAAAATTCATACAATTAGAGGAACTATTCCAGCTCGATGAAATGATAAAGGAATACCCAGAAACCGATTTACAACAATTTCGTCTAGGAATCCACAAAGAAACGATCCAATTCATCAAGATACACAATGAGTATCGTATCCATACAATCTTGCACTTCTCGACAAATCTAATATCTTTCGTTATTCTAAGTGGTTATTCCTTTTGGGGTAAGGAAAAGCTTTTTATTCTGAATTCTTGGGTTCAAGAATTCCTATATAATTTAAGTGATACAATTAAAGCTTTTTTGATTCTTTTATTAACTGATTTATGTATCGGATTCCATTCGCCTCACGGTTGGGAACTAATGATTGGTTATATTTACAAAGATTTTGGGTTTGCTCATTATGAGCAAATTTTATCTGGTCTAGTTTCTACCTTTCCAGTCATTCTTGATACAATTTTTAAATATTGGATCTTTCGTTATTTAAATCGTGTATCTCCGTCACTTGTAGTGATTTATCATGCAATAAATGACTAAAAAATGATTCACTGATTCAATTCTAATCTTTCGTACCTTATACATCATAACCAAATCAAAGTCGTATTTACTTTACTCTTTTTACCCATGAGGGATTCCTTGTATATTTCAACAAAAAAATTGTATTTTTTTTTCAGTAAATGTAAATAGCAGAATTGTGGCTAGGGAAGTATATTATCGACCTACCTAACTTTATTGTAGAAATTTTCGGGATAAATGATTGGACCATGCAAACTAGAAATACCTTTTCTTGGATAAGGGAAGAGATTACTCGCTCCATATCTGTCTCACTTATGATATATATAATAACTTGGGCATCGATTTCAAGTGCATATCCGATTTTTGCCCAGCAGAATTATGAAAATCCACGAGAGGCAACTGGGCGTATTGTATGTGCCAATTGCCATTTAGCTAATAAGCCCGTGGATATTGAGGTTCCACAAACGGTACTTCCTGATACTGTATTTGAAGCAGTTGTTAAAATTCCTTATGATATGCAACTAAAACAAGTTCTAGCTAATGGTAAAAAAGGAGCTTTGAATGTGGGAGCAGTTCTTATTTTACCGGAGGGGTTTGAATTAGCCCCCCCCGATCGTATTTCACCCGAGATGAAAGAAAAGATAGGAAATTTGTCTTTTCAGAATTATCGCCCCAATAAAAAAAATATTCTTGTGATAGGTCCTGTTCCTGGTCAAAAATATAGTGAAATAACCTTTCCTATTCTTGCCCCAGACCCTGCTACTAATAAAGATGTTCACTTCTTAAAATATCCTATATACGTAGGTGGAAATAGGGGAAGGGGTCAGATTTATCCTGATGGTAGCAAAAGTAACAATACAGTTTATAATGCTACGGCAGGAGGGATAATAAGCAAAATTTTACGAAAAGAAAAAGGGGGATACGAAATAACCATAGTAGATGCGTCGAATGAACGCCAAGTGATTGATATTATCCCTCGAGGCCTAGAACTTCTTGTTTCAGAGGGCGAATCCATTAAACTCGATCAACCATTAACGAGTAATCCTAATGTGGGTGGATTTGGTCAGGGGGATGCGGAAATAGTACTTCAAGATCCATTACGTGTCCAAGGCCTTTTGTTCTTCTTAGGATCGGTTGTTTTGGCACAAATCTTTTTGGTTCTTAAAAAGAAACAGTTTGAGAAGGTTCAATTATCCGAAATGAATTTTTAGATCTGTCTATTTAGCTTTATAAAATTCGTAAAAAAGAACCAAAAAATTTATGAAAAGCCTTTTGCCTCTCTTTAGATTTTCTATTCCTTTTCGACCAGATGTCAGGAATTACGTGTATCATAGTCCTAATCCTAGTATGTATATTGAGAAGAATTCACTTTACCCCCTTTTCTTTATTTTTCAATACCAATTTGAAAAAAGGGAAGGGGGTGTGATGTAACTCTGTCGTTATTGACCAATTGAAATTGATAGAATGTATCAATAA